ACCAACACAGTCCTCTGTTCTTGGAGCAGAAGCTATTTGCTTAGCTTTACATCCGTCCCAAGGTATCATTTCTAATACATCTGTGGGGCAGGCTCGGACACATTGAGTACATCCTATACATGTATCATAAATCTTTACTGAATGTGACATTGGATCTATTAATTTTTGAACATCAGCAATTTTCGCTCTAGTAAACTTGTAAATGAATCATATATTTCGACACCAGACGAATCAATGATTTACCAGAATTTTTCTAATCAATCTACCTCTGGATCAATTCATAAGAAAGGGCCAAGATACTTTGATTTCTTACGTTTTCGCAAACATGATCATACGTTGTGTATCATACATGCGAATTTGAATTGATAAATATTCGAATTTCAATATTCGAAATTCGAATATTTCTGATTAATACTATTTATTCAACAAATTCGATTGATTGATACGAGTTGATTTTCTGTTACGATAAATTGACGAAACAATAGCCGGTCCAATAGCTGCTTCAGCGGCTGCGATAGCTATAACAAAAATTGAAAAAATATTTCCTTTTAATTGGCGACTATCAAAAAAATCAGAAAAAGCTACGAAATTGATATTAACCGCATTCAGTATAAGTTCAAGACACATAAGGGCTCTAACCATATTTCGGCTCGTGATCAATCCATAGATACCGATAGAAAATAAATAGGCACTCAAAACAAGTACATGTTCGAGCATCATTGACCAACTCCTTATCAATTTCGATTCATTTCAATATGAACAACAATTCAACAGATTCGATTGACTAGAGAATATAACAAGTACGGACCAAAAGAATATATTGGTAATAAATCGAATAATAAAATTCTTTTAAACATAAACAATCTTTAACTTTCCCATTCACATATAAAATTCAAAGGAAATGCAGATAAAATAGAACAAAATGGAATTTAGATTGATGTTACTAGTTCTATTCTTACTGGCGAGCCACGACAATTGCACCTATCAAAGCAGCTAAAAGAATTATTGAAATGAGTTCAAACGGAAGAAAAAAATCTGTTGATAAATGAATTCCAATTTGTTGACTATTATTTATCAAATCTTGCTCTATAATCTGATTTGATCTTGTAGTCCAAATAATCCCGTACCATGATGTATCTGGAATAGTAGTTATTAGTGAAACAAAAATACTTGTACAAACCATCAAAGTAACTCCATCCCCAACGGTCCAAAGATGAAAATCTTGGTAATATTCTGAACCATTTATGAACATCACAGCAAATATGATTAAAACGTTTATAGCTCCCACGTAAATAAGTAGCTGTGCTGCAGCTACAAAATGGGAGTTTGATAAAATATAGAATAAAGATATACAAACAAGAGCCAGTCCCAACGAAAAGGCAGAAAAAATTGGGTTGGTAAGTAATACTACTCCTAGACTTCCTAATACAAGACCTGATCCCAGAAAGATTAAAAGAAAATCATGTATCGGTTCAGGTAAATCCATTAGATGTAAAATAAAAGATAAATAAATCGAAATTTCATGACCTTATTGATACGACCAGGAAAAAATTTTATATACTAAATTCCTAATTGAATTAAATCCTAAGGAGTGTGAATTGATATAGGTACAGTTATAGGACTAATCTCATTCTTTATACGAAAGAGTAGTTCGAAACTATATTAAACTATACTATATTTATTAGAACATTATTTATATTAAATATAGAAATATATAATAATTATTTATATAATTCTAATATAAATAGAATAATATTCTATTTATTAAATTTCTAATAAATAAGAAATTCTAATAGGAATTTAATATAAATAATAAATAATCTATAGAATCCATTTTCTATTTTTAATATATTTTTTGAATAATATAATATTTTAGAAAATAATAAATTTATATAAATTAAAAAAAAAAAAAAAAAAGAATTTTATTTGAATTGAATTGTTCGAATTGTATAATCGTCAATTACTGACATTGGTAAACGGCCCAAAGCAATTTGATTATAATTCAATTCGTGACGATCATAAGTCGAAAGTTCATATTCTTCAGTCATTGATAAACAATTTGTTGGACAATACTCAACACAGTTACCACAAAATATACAGATCCCGAAATCAATACTGTAATTAAACAATCGTTTCTTTCGAATATCAGTTTCCAGTTTCCAATCAACAACGGGTAGATCTATAGGACATACACGAACACATACTTCACAAGCAATGCATTTATCAAATTCAAAATGGATTCGACCGCGGAAACGTTCCGATGTGATTAATTTTTCATAAGGATATTGAATAGTTACAGGTAAACGATTTGCGTGGGATAAGGTAATCATGAAACTTTGACCAATGTACCTTGCAGCTCGTACTGTTTGTTGACCATAATTCATGAACCCAGTTACCATAAGGAACATATCGTGAATATCTATGAATATTTTTGTTTTGTTTCTTTCTCTTGTTTGAGACAAGTTATGATTATAGAATATCAATCTTTTACAGTGAAAAC